GTTCCAGAAGATGTTAATGGTAAGCAAGAAGATTGTTTACGAAGAAACAACAAGAAAAATTCATATTCTGATACATAAGAGTTATATAGGAATCGAAATAGTCTTTTATTTTCTTTTTTCAAAAGAAAAATCGATTTCATTGAAGTAATAAGACTATTCCAATTCGAATAGTAGTTGAGAAAGAATCGCAATAAATGCAAAGATGGAACATCTTTGATCCGGTATTGAAGGAGTTGAACCAAGATTTCAAAATGGATAGGATAGGGTATTTCTATATGTGATAGATAATGTAAATGCAAAAATTTGTCTTCTAAAAAGGGAAATATTGAATGAATAGATCGTAAATTCTGAAACTTTGGTGTTTCTTTTTCTTTCGGACAAGATAATTCTCGTAGCGAGAATGGGATTTCTACAACGATCGCAAACCCCTCAGATAGAATCTGAGAATAAAACTCAGAATAAAAAAAATTGTTGTAATCCAACAATCGATCTTGGTTAGGATGATTAACCGAGTTAATCCAAAAATTCTGCTGATACATTCGAATAATTAAACGTTTCACAAGTAGTGAACTAAATTTCTTGTTATTACAACTAACAATTTCCACAGGTTCGGAACCTTTTAATCCATAATCATGGGCAAATGCATAAATATACTCCTGAAAGAGAAGTGGGTAAACGAAGTATTGTTGACGAGATTTCTGTTTTTCTGAATACCCTTCCAATTTTTCCATTTGTATTTCTACTTGAATCAGAAAGAAGAAGCATTTCTCGGTTTCTCAAATGATGATACATAGTGCAATATGGTCAAAACAGGGTGTTGCATTTTTTAATACAAACCCTGGAAAGAAAAGGAATCTAATCCACAGATCTTTTCCTTTTCTATCCAATTAGTTTATGTTTGTTCTAATTACAAAAGAGAACAAATCTTTTATTTTTGCAGGCCAATCGCTCTTTTGACTTTGGAATCCAGTCTCTTTATCAATATACTGCTTCTTTTACACATTCAATCCATAACATCCCTTTTCAATCTATAATCAAGAATAATTAGGATTTCTAAAAAAAAAAAAAAAGAAAAAATCAAGGGTCCGTTCATAGGAAAACCCAACCTTTCCCCGCATCAGGCACTAATCTATTTTTAACGTCTAATTAGATCGGGGAATCATTTCAATTAAGAAGTTAAGCTCGTTGCTTTTTATTTTACCAGAATTGGAGCCAGGCTCTATCCATTTATTCACTAGACCCAGAAAATAGGAATTTTTTATTCCATTCCAAAAATCAAAAATAAGAAATTGATTTTATTACGACATGCTATTTTTTCCATTCATTACCCTTGAGGATCAGTCGTGGTCTTCTAGACTCTACCAAGAGTCTGGACGAATTTGTTGCTTCATCCAAATGTGTAAAAGATCATAGTCGCACTTAAAAGCCGAGTACTCTACCATTGAGTTAGCAACCCAGATAAAATAGGATCTTAGATACGATCGAAACCCAAAAATCAATGGAATTACACCGCACGCTCCTGTCAAAACATTGAACTAGCAAAACATTAAAAGAAAGATTTTATCGCCCATTAAAAACACTCAAATGCCAAAATGAACAGGTCCGGCTAAATTTCACTAAGGTTAAAAAAGGAGCGGCCCCAATCACGATAGCAAAATTGTCATTTTTTTAGCAATTTATATTTCTTTATATAAATAAATCTTGTATGAGAGTACATGCAAGAGGGACAACCTTATCATTTGAGCGAAGTGTAGACAGAAAAACCTAATATGGAGTGAGGATAAAGAGACCTATCTATCTACAAATTCTATTTGTTCAATAGACCTTTGTCAATGGAAATACAATGGTAAGAAAACAAATTAGATAGAAAAAGTAAATAAAATAAGGGCTTATGTTGGATTGGCACGACATAAATCCAGTCAAAAATAGGACTAAGAAAGAGGCAAATTGTGTCTAAATAATTAGACAACGAGGGATACTAGTGATCCTCTCCTACTTTTTTATTCATTTAGTTCTTCAATTAACTCAAAGTTCCTTCTTTTTCTTTAAAGAATTCTGCCTTCCTTAAAATATCATAAACAGTTCTTGTAGGTTGAGCACCCTTTTCAAGGAAATAGAGAATAGCTGGAACATTTAAACAAGTTTGATTCTTTATCGGATCATAAAAACCTACTTTTCGAAGATCTCTTCCTTCTCTTCGAGATCGAACATCAATTGCAACGATTCGATAGACAGCTTATTGGGATAGATGTAGCTAAACAATGCCCCCCCTAGAAACGTATAGGAGGTTTTCTCCTCATACGGCTCGAGAAAAAGATTCGAATTTCTGTCTATAATACAAGTAGATAGAAATTAGACTATGACTTGCATTAATTTCCTTACAGAAAAAACAAATTTCATTTATACTCATGACTCAAGTTGGTTAATTTTGACTGACAGACTTAAAAGGAAAAATCCTTCCAAATTTTTTGAGTCGTCTCTAAACTCTTTTCTTTGTCTCATCTCGAACGAATTGACTTTTATTCCTTATTCTGATCCAATTCTATTGTTGAGACAATTGAAAATCGCGTTTACTTGTTCCGGAATTCTTTATCTTTGATTTGTGAAATCCTTGGGTTTAGACATTACTTCGGGAATTCCTATTCTTTTTTCTTTCAAAAGAGTAGCAACATACCCTTTTTTTCTTATTTCCTTCGATAAAGCATTTCCCTCTTCTATAGAAATCGAATATGGGCGATTGATTCTGATAAACTTTTAATTGAAAGAGTTTTTCCAATCTTCCAAAATTGGACTTTCTTCTTATTTTAACCTTTCGATTTCTATATTAAGGATAGACTGACAAAGTTGGCCTAATTTATTAGTTTTCACTAACCCTAGATTCTTTCCCTTGATAAAAAATCAATTCTGTCCTCTCGAGCTCCATCGTGTACTATTTACTTACAAACAACCCAGCGCAAATTTGGTTCGGGACGAATAGAACAGACTATGTCGAGCCAAGAGCATTTTCATTACTATGGAAAATGATGGATAACAAAATCCACAATCGATCATGTCCTTCAAGTCGCACGTTGCTTTCTACCACATCGTTTTAAACGAAGTTTTACCATAACAAACATTCCTCTAATTTCATTGCAAAGTGGTATAGGGAATTGATCCAATATGGATGGGATCATGAATAGTCATTGGTTTAGTTTAGTTTTTTGTATACTAATTCAAACTTGCTATCTATGGAGAAATATGGATAAAAGAAATAAGTATTTATCGGGGAAGACTCCGCAAAGATCCAATTTATTTAAACCCATATTCTATCATATGAAGGAAAGGAAACATAGTTCGAAAAAGACGAATAAACAAGTTTGCTTAAGACTTATTTTTTATTGAATTTCCATCCTCAACAGAGGACTCGAGATGGTCAATCCTGAAATGAGAAGCGAAGGATCGACTCTTCTCCAACAAATAAACTATCAACCTCAAAAAAAGTTTAATTAATTTAATTACTATATTAGAATTAGATTAGCAATATATTTTTCCATAACAAAAACTATTAACTAAATAAACTATTCCAATGAAAAGATTGAAAGTTTTTTGGTAGTTATAGAATTCTCGTACTTCTTCGACTCGAATACCAAAAGAGGGAAAAAAATGAAGTAAAAAAAAAACACATTTCGTGTAAAGTCAAATTAAGGCCTTTGCTTTTACTTATAGCATTCTTTCTTTTACCTAAAAGAAGCAACTCCAAATCAAAAATCAGGAGAAGTATGATTTTTTGAATCCATTCTATCCAACGAACAGTTCTTACCTTATCCTTACCAGAATGGATCATTCTGGATATTTAAAGAATCGCAGATCGAGATGGTTTTCGCTTAACCAAAGAGGGGCCCTTTTTACTAATAATATAATACAACAAAAATCTATCTCTATCATAAAGGGATAGGTCTCATTTTTTATACAGTGTTTTACGTCAAGTTTAAAATTTTTTCAATTAATTCGAAAGCCGAGTAGACAGAATATATGAATTTCTCTCTAATCCTCACATTCCATTGATTTAGAAATGGATATTTGCAAATCAGATAATATCTAAAATACAAAAATGGAGTTCCTATCCATAGAATAGAAACCCTTTTTCTTTTTTCGCAAGCCGATCTTGGTCAAAAGTTTTAAGACCTGTGCTGAAACTAAAAACTTCCTATTCTTTAATCTGGCCATGAAATATAGAATTAGGATACCCCCTTTATTTTCTTTTTATTTACTTACTTTAGTTCTTTAGTTCGGGAAAAATAAATAGGGGGTCCTTCTTTTCTTTCACATTAGATGTCAAATGTATCATGTAAGAATTCCCCCTTCATGGATATGGAGCATAAAGTTTATCTAAGAAGTTCGAATTTCAAAACACATATGAGTAATGAGTAGTAGTAGGGGCATATCCTGAATGTGACTGATAGACCCAATTTTTCATGAAAATAAAGATATTCAATTTGACTGGACTTGACACTTGATTATGTTTTCTGAGAAAGAAAAAGAATGCTTAGAAATGCATCTAATCTAAGAGTTCATAAGAGATAATTATTCTCTTTAATAAACTTTCTTTTGTCTCGTGTGGGGTACAATATGATTTCATCTTTCGTTTCATCAGAAAAAATCTGGGACGGAAGGATTCGAACCTCCGAGTAACGGGACCAAAACCCGCTGCCTTACCACTTGGCCACGCCCCATTTCTGGTTTTATGCGACACTAATAAACACTATTATGTTTATTTGTTATTCGTCAATCCCACTTCAATTACATAAAAAATGAGGGATACTCTCTTGCTAGGATTCTAGACATGCAGATAATATAGAATCCAAAAAATGCATTGATCATTACATGGAATTCTATTAAGATATTATATGAAAGTCGAATTTCTTCCATTCTCATTTGAGAGTGCGAATACAAGGAGGTATTTTGCGTTTGGGAAAGTCCGAAGCAAAAAGGATTTTGAACCCGCCTTTTCTTTTTTCCCTTAGAAAAATAACTCAATCAAAATCCAATTATCTACTCTACAAGAACGAAATGCTTGTTATGCCTAATATACTTAGTTTAACCTGTATCTGTTTTAATTCTGTTCTTTATCCGACTAGTTTTTTCTTCGCCAAATTGCCCGAAGCTTATGCCATTTTCAACCCAATCGTGGATTTTATGCCTGTCATACCTATACTCTTTTTTCTATTAGCCTTTGTTTGGCAAGCTGCTGTAAGTTTTCGATGAAATCTTTACTACTCTGTTCTGTCTGCCAAATTGAATGATGTATTCATTCCAAAAAAATTCTAAAAATGAATAAAAGCCGAGAAGTCTTATATTATGAACCTTCGATTCTAAAATTCTAATTCTTCTACATTGAATGTATAGCTGCAGCAATAAATTGGGATCCGCCTTTCTACCCCACCCCCACCCCCTGCACCTACGTTGAGCAGGTACCTTTAGGTACCCACACAATACCTAACCTAATTTTTGATATTGATAAGAGTGCTTATTATAAATCAATTCTTGCAATTTTTTTCAAGAATTGATTTTTGCATTTTTAGGTGTAAAAATAAACAAAACCCATCCTAGTGGATCTGTGTGGTAAGGAAAAACGGGTAATCTATTCCTTAAAAAAAAATCTTGGAGATTATGTAATGCTTACTCTCAAACTTTTTGTTTATACAGTAGTGATATTCTTTGTTTCCCTCTTTATCTTTGGATTCTTATCTAATGACCCAGGACGTAATCCTGGGCGTGAGGAGTAAAAATCCAAATTTTTTTGGAATTTTTTCTTACAAATTGGATTTGTTTCGTACATTTATCTATGAGAAAATCCGGGGGTCAGAATTCCTTCCAATTCGAAAGTCCCAAATGATCCGAGGGGGCGGAAAGAGAGGGATTCGAACCCTCGGTACAAAAAAATTGTACAACGGATTAGCAATCCGCCGCTTTAGTCCACTCAGCCATCTCTCCCCGTTCCAAATCGAAAGGTTTCCGTGATATGACAGAGGCAAGAAATAACGATTGCAAAAAATCCTTCCTTTTTCTTTCAAAAGTCCATAAAAATTATATTGCCAATTCCATTTTAATTATATTCTTTTTTCTTAATGTTAATAAAAAAAAGAAGAAAATTCTTGTTTTTTCTTTCTAAAATTCGATATTGGCTGAGAAACAATCAGATAGATTTTCTCTTCAGCGGGCATTTTCATATAGGACTTGTTATAATAAAACAAGCAGGTTATATAAAAAATAAAAAACTCTTTTTTCGATTATTTATAAACAAAACAAAAAGGGTTCTTATCAAACCCACCATAAAATTGGAAAGAAAGATAAAGTAAGTAGACCTGACTCCTTGAATGATGCCTCTATCCACTATTCTGATATATAAATTCGATGTAGATGAAATTGTATAAGCGGATTTTTTGTATTTCCTTAGACTTAGACCGCGCAAGGCAAGAATTTTTCGCTATTTACGATTTCATATTCTTGTTACTAGATGTTCTATAGGAATAAGAAGAAATCGCAACTCCTTTCCGCTACACATAAAAATTGATTTCGAAAGTCAATTTTTTTTTTCAATATCTTTCTTTTTTTTTTTCAGAATCCCATTTTTGTTCTTCCACCCATGCAATAGAGAGCGAGTGGGAAAAGAGGGGTTACTTTTATTTTCATTTTTCCTTAAAAGATAGGCTTTGAAATAGGAGTCATGGAATAATGCTGAATTCAAATGTTTATTTCTATAGTATAAGAAAAACTAATCGAATCAAATTCATGGATTTACCACGACCTCGGTTGTGACCCCATAGATAAAAATAAAAAATTTCTATCTTCGAGACCTTTGAAAAAGGGCATTGAACGAGAAAGAAATCGTCCACAGATAATCAAACTATCGTATGCCTTGGAAGTGATATGAGGTGCTCGGAAATGGTTGAAGTAATTGAATAGGAGGATCACTATGACTATAGCCCTTGGTAGAGTTACTAAAGAAGAAAATGATCTATTTGATATTATGGACGACTGGTTACGAAGGGACCGTTTCGTTTTTGTAGGATGGTCCGGCCTATTGCTCTTTCCTTGTGCTTATTTCGCTTTAGGGGGTTGGTTTACAGGGACAACTTTTGTAACTTCTTGGTATACCCATGGATTGGCTAGTTCCTATTTGGAAGGTTGTAATTTCTTAACCGCGGCAGTTTCCACCCCTGCCAATAGTTTAGCACACTCTTTGTTGCTACTATGGGGCCCGGAAGCGCAAGGGGATTTTACTCGTTGGTGTCAATTAGGCGGTCTGTGGACTTTTGTCGCTCTCCATGGGGCTTTTGCACTAATAGGTTTCATGTTACGTCAATTTGAACTTGCTCGGTCTGTTCAATTGCGGCCTTATAATGCAATTTCATTCTCTGCTCCAATCGCTGTTTTTGTTTCCGTATTCCTTATTTATCCACTGGGGCAATCTGGTTGGTTCTTTGCGCCGAGTTTTGGCGTAGCAGCGATATTTCGATT